ATGCTCGCCAAAGCTGAAAAAACCCCGAGGTTATTTGTATTCCTCGGAAACCTCCCCCTACATCACCATTCAATATTTCTTGGCCCACTATTGGCCAAACTACTTGGGCACTAGGTCCAATGTGAGTAGGATCGCTTAGCCATGCTTCATAATTGGAAAAACGAGCACCGTGGAAATACATACCACTCAGCCAAAGAAAGATGATGGAGAGTTGACCGAAATGAGCACTAAAAATTTTTCGGGAGATCTCCTCCAAATCGCTGGTATGGCTATCAAAATCGTGAGCATCAGCATGTAGGTTCCAGATCCATGTAGTAGTTTCAGGGCCCTTGGCTATTGTTCTTGAAAAATGACCGGGTCTGGCCCATTCCTCAAACGAAGTTTTTACGGGATCCCTATCTACCAAAATTTTTACTTCTGGTTCCGGCGAACGAATAATCATTGAGTCCTCCTGTTTCCGGACAAGATATACAAAGAGACCTGCCAACATTCAAATAATCGATGAACCTCTGAGAGATATTTAGTTTTTGTTTCTTTTACTTCTATCTCCCATCTCGCTATTTTTTTTTTTAGTTATTTACTAGAGCAATTATGATCTGGAAGTCGATCCAGGGCAAGTGTTCGGATCTATTATGACATAGACGTTCGGCGCTCAACGGACCTTTTTTTTTCGAACCATAGAATTAAGATTTTAGAATAATGAATAAAATTTCTATTATAGAAATTTTATTCATTATTCATATTTATATTAAAATCTAATTATTATTAGAGTGGATATATTCAAATTCAATTTTATTTGTATTAATAGCTAATAGACGAAAAGAAAAAAATCTATGCTGTACTCTATCTGTGTATTCTTTATCCCTACGAAATGCCAAACAAACTAAAACGATCGGAAAAGGGATATAATGAAATTCTTTGATCGGTTCTTCTCGAAGAATGATTCCAGTTTCTTTTAATAATGAACCAAGATGAATTCGAAATAATAAGAATTATTCGTCTTTTATTCGAAACGCCCCGTGATCTTCAACCAATTATGCGCTTCAATATAATTTCCAGGAGTAAGCGTTATAGCTTGTTTCCAATACTCAGCGGCTTGATCGAACCAAGCCTCCGCAATTTCAGAATCCCCCTGTCGAATGGCCTGTTCTCCCCGGTTGGAATAGGAATATGTGGGTCAATTCCTTCCCTTAGAACCGTACTTGAGAGTTTCCTACCTCATACGGCTCCGCAGTCAATTCTTTTGGTATCATTAAACTGAATGAGATTTCTTATAGATCTATATCCCACTGTTCGGAGTAATCAAAAGAAGTTAATCGCATGAGTTTCAAACTTTCATTTTGATTAAATTAAGAATCAAATTAAGTTTTATCTTTTTTCCCACCTGCATAAGAATAAAGCATTAGGTATTTATTCCTATCCTTCGTATTTTCCGCAAGGTAACTATCTCGGGTTCATATTGAAAGTTATATAGAATCTCTGAAAAAAGCTTTCTTTCATAAACATAAGTAAGAAAGAAAAGACTTACTGTCTTTGGGACCTGATCCTACACCGCCGCTCAATACCTTAATCTTAGTGGATCAACTTTATTACAGAAGTAAATTCCTAACTTTTAGCTATCTTATATGTAGGGATAAGTAAGCAGTTCTTTTTTTTTTTTTAATGTATTGGCCAAAAACCTCATTAATTGATCTTTACGGTGCTTCCTCTCTATTAACTCTATTTTTTTTATCCATAGACATAGAAAAAGTATCTAGGCATATTTTGACTTCTCTTAATATGAAGTTTCTTTCTTTGCTACAGCTCAAAGAAATCATCGTTTTGGAGGATGCATTTGTAGCGAGCCCTTTTTTTAGTATTTACTAGCAGATTTTGTCTTCCTTTTTCTTTCTATAATGGAGATAGCCGCACGTAATGACAGATCACTGCCATATTATTAAAAGCTTGTGGTAAGAATGGGTTTCGTTCGAGTGCCCTAAAATAATATTCTAAAGCTTTCGTATGTTCTCCATTACTTGTGTGAATAAGGCCTATATTATAGAGTATATAGCTTCGATCGTAGGGATCAATTTCTAGTCGCATAGCTTCATAATAATTCTGTAAAGCTTCCGCATAATTTCCTTCGGATTGAGCTGACATCCGTTACGGTCGTTATTCGATTCAAAAAATCTCCGTTCCAGAACCGTACGTGAAACTTTCACCTCATACGGCTCCTCCCTTAAGATACATAATGAAAATAAAAAATACATGGAATAATCAAAAAGGGTTAAACCATTCTCATTATGAACTTAGCGGGGCTAGTGTTTTTACAAAAAATCTCTAGCCAACCTTCTTGCGAAAGAGCTTTTACTAGAATCAAGTGTCTTGATACTAAATAGAAAAGATAACTCCACCAATTCCTTTGTCCTCAACGCCTCCTAATTTCCAGGAAATAATCACTTCAACAGTCTTCGATGGTTATACGGGTATCCAAAGTACGAACGAGATGGATGTTTGTTGTCCCAACCATTCTTCTTAGTCCCAATCCAGATAAGATAAGTAAAGGGAGTAGATAAAAAATTTTTAACAAAGCTTTCATGTTGTCGATTGCTAGGTGTAGTGCTTCTTCCCCTATGCCGCCTATTGGTACTATATTACTAGGAAGTAGGATTGACCTGTAATATAAAACACAAAGGTTAAACCTTTCGCTGAATACTAAAATCTATAACTGAAGCATAGTATCTGAGGTTGCATCAATCGGGGATACACGACAGAAGGAATTGTTCTATTTCGAAACTTCACCTTCAACAAGCGTAGGTTTATTTATTTCTATAATTCTAATATGAATATGGAATTAAGAATATTTGTTCTTTCTATCCCAAATCGTGTGTCTTTCTCCTAAAATTAGGAACAGTACAAGGAAACTAAATAATAAAGAAAATCAAATCACACCATCTCTGTAATAAGTAAATGCCTCTTTTTCTCCTGAAGTTGTCGGAATTATTCGTAACAAGATATTGGCCACAACCGAAAAGGTCTTATCAATAAAATTTCCATTTATCCGCGATCTAGGCATAGGTATCAATCCATTCTAAAATTCTTATAATTACCCCTTGTGGGAAAACGATTACACAAACAAAGTATTTGTATAGTACGAAATAACATAAAAATGGATTCATTTCCAAACAAAAAATTTCTATAAAGTATGATCTGATAGATTTTTTCTAATACTACTTATACATACAACTATTTCTTATTGATTTTATACTTCTATTTATTCCAACTATTCCAAATACCCAACAAATTGCTCCTTTTTCAAGAATCAATAAGAAATAGTTGAATCCCATTCGAATTCATACAAATAAATTTCATAAAATTGTAGTAGTATAGGAGCTATTCAGATTTCATCTGATCAAAATAATTTTGATTCAATTCTGATCTAAATAAAGAGGAAAGGAAAAAGAATCAAATAATAATTCTATGATGGAAATGGAATACCTGTGGAATTGGAATGAATTAAGAGATTTGGTGGTGAGCACTTTAAAACTAGAAAGGAATTTTCCATCAAAAATAGAATAGTAATAGAAATATGAACATAGTAATGGCTCGCTATTTCTTCGGTTTCTGAGCCATAATCATTGTGTAGGAGAGATGGCCGAGTGGTTCAAGGCGTAGCATTGGAACTGCTATGTAGGCTTTTGTTTACCGAGGGTTCGAATCCCTCTCTTTCCGTACTTTAACACCTACCTAATTTCATTCCTAACTGGAACAAATCAAACAGCAAGAAATACTCTTATTAGAAGATAAGAGTTAGATCCTTCTTTGATTTTGATATATATTATTTATTTCTTCGATTTTGAATTGCCGCATACTGGAAAGAATGGACAAAGAGTGAAAATCTTTCTGCCAATTTATGATACATGAATAGAAAAATCCGAGATGGGATAGAATATATGAGTGGTAGAAAATATGGATCAAACCCCTGACTTTAAACCTTAAGTCACTTTCCTTTGGCAAAAGAAATAGACCAAATTGTCCAAACCCTTTGCTTTCTATTTTATTTAGGGCTAAGTCTGACGAGAATAATATTCTACCACTAGCAATTCATTTATTTTCAAACCGACCCACTTACTATCTATTATTTGATTGACTAATCCTTTATATGGGAATGGGTGAAGAGTCAAATGTTTGGGCAATTCCTCCCGGGGGGATGAATCCATAGAATTTTGAATTAGAGCTCTGGATTTTGGTTCATCCTTCACCATAAAAGTATCTTGAGGTTTGCAACGATAACTTGATATATCTACTATACGGCCGTTAACTAAAATATGTCTATGGTTAACTAATTGACGGGCGCCAGGAATAGTTGGAGCCATACCCAACCGAAAAAGGATGTTATCCAAACGCATTTCAAGTAATTGTAGTAAAACCTGACCTGTTGACCCTTTTGCTTTTCTGGCGATACGAACATATTTAAGTAATTGTCTTTCTGTAATACCATAATGAAAACGCAATTTTTGTTTTTCTTCTAGACGAATACGATATTGAGATCTTTTTCCGGAACGTGCTTGGTTTCGAAGATCACTTCCGGCTCTAGGCCTTTTAGTAGTTAGTCCTGGTAAAGCCCCTAGACGGCGTATTTTTTTGAAACGAGGTCCTCGGTAACGCGACATAAAGACTCCTTTCTTTATTTATTTTCTTTATTTCTATTTATATTCCATATGACAAAAAAACTGAAATTCAAACTGAACTAAATGATAAATGAAACAAAATCCCCTGAAGTATTGTATTACAATGAATAATCAAATGGATTGTATATACATCATATACGAATCTTTTTCTATTTTCTATATTATATATTTTGTATTAAAATATGGAAGTAAAAAGACCTAGAAATTCTACATGCAAAGGAAAAGAAAAGGGGTCAATCTCGGCCGAACAAATCAGGAAAAAACTCTTTCTTTTTTTTTTTATTCAGAGTTGAAAGATTGAACAAATAAAAATAGAAAAAGCCGGCTATCGGAATCGAACCGATGACCATCGCATTACAAATGCGATGCTCTAACCTCTGAGCTAAGCGGGCTCCTAGAAATTCAATTCTACATGCACTGGAATTTAATAAAATATAAACTATATTTTAGTTTAGACTTATTCATTATATTCTTTTTTTATTCTTTTATCTTTTATGATATTAATTTCAAATAAATATTTCAAATTTAATATTAAAAAAATAAATCGAAATGTTGAATTTAGTTTCTTTTTCGTCGAGAACAATTTAATTCTATTTAAATTAGATTTAGAAATTATATGAAATTCTTTTTTTCATTTTTTTTTTTCTATTTATTTCGATATTTCAATTTGAAATGCATTTTCAAATGCATAGCTATACTAAAAATAGAAAAAAAAAAAGAAAAAGAATAAAAAAATTAGAATCGATAAAGATGAACTCCAGGTCATAATAACATAATACTATATTCTTCGGCTTTCATTCATAGACTATGATGAAAAACAAAGAATCGACCTTTTGAGTATTCAAAATTGTATGGGAAAATGATCGGGGAGTCGGATATATATATGGTATATATACATATATATTGAATTGTAGCTACAGAAATGATAGAATCATTTCGGATTAGACCAAATCAAAGTCAAATATAGACTTCCGATAGAGATGAAACAAAATAGAAAAAAAAAAATGAAATAGGAAAAAACATTTTTCGGTATAGTAATCCATATGAAATCTAATGAATTCGATGGTTCCACCAGAACTGAAGGAAAAAGAATAAAGGGGAAAAAGATCACACTGAGATTCGACTCTTACAACACAAAGGGGATATGGCGAAATCGGTAGACGCTACGGACTTAATTGGTTTGAGCCTTAGTATGGAGACCTACTAAGTGAAAACTTTCAAATTCAGAGAAACCCTGGAATTAATAAAAAAATGGGCAATCCTGAGCCAACTCCTTTAGGAAAAAAATAAGAAGTCAGAAAACAAGAATAAAAAAAAACAAAGGATAGGTGCAGAGACTCAAAGGAAGCTGTTCTAACAAATGGAGTTGACTGTGCTGTGTTGTTCTAAGAATTCTACTTCAATCCAAAAAGGGTGAAGAATATACTATATAAAATAAAAAAAAAAATATCAAATGATTAATGACACCCCGAATCTATTCTGTATTTTTTTTTTTGTAATTTTTATTTAGAGAGAATTTCATATTCGATAACTCTAATAGAAAATAGAAATAAATAAAAATGTCGAATATGCAAATATAAAATGAAAAAATAAATATATATAATTATTATTATGAAAAAATAGAAGAATTTTTACGAATCAATTTCAAGTTGAAATTTGAAAAAAGAATCAAATATTCATTCATCAAATCATTCACTCCATAGTCTGATAGATCTTTTGAAGAGCTTATTAATCGGACGAGAATAAAGATAGAGTCCCATTCTACATGTCAATACTGACAACAATGAAATTTATAGTAAGAGGAAAATCCGTCGACTTTAAAAATCGTGAGGGTTCAAGTCCCTCTATCCCCAAAAGCTTTTTTTACTCCCAAACTAGTTATTTTTTTTTTTCTTTTCAAAAAGGATCTCGGGACGGAAACATTTTTCTCTTCTAACAAGTCTTGTGATATACGATAGACGTACAAATGACTATCTTTGAGCAAGGAGTACTCAATTGAATGATTCATAATTCATATTCTTACTCATACTAATCAAATTATAGACAATTTTGGAATTGGAAGACCAAAGGGATTCCGGTATCTAGATAAGACTTTGTAATGCCTTTCTTTTTTTTTTTAATTGACATAGACCCCACTTATCCAGTAAAATGAGAAGATGATGCGACAGAAGGTGGAATGAATGGTCGGGATAGCTCAGCTGGTAGAGCAGAGGACTGAAAATCCTCGTGTCACCAGTTCAAATCTGGTTCCTGGCACATGTTTTGTTTTTTTATGAGTATATATTCCACAAATGAACCAATATGGAGTGATAGGGATATTCATTAATAGTTGATTATGACACATACATAAGTTATTTAGCTAGTTATCACGTGAGATACCCTATCTATCCATAAATAAAAAAAAAATGGATGGGTAGAAAGTTTCTAAAATTCAAATTAAAAATTTTGATTCTACCCATTTCTTTTTTTTTATTTGTTCATTTTATGTTTACTCTCAGACAAAATGCATATTAATACTTCAGACATATTCCAAATACGGAAAAAGTTCAAATTAGTTAGCTGAAACACTCAAATAAAAAAAGAGTCTCGAAAAGTTAAAGGATGAAAATAGATAATATTTATCTTAGATATAGTGCAAATAGAATCAGATTCTTTTTGATATATATTTCTTCATTTCCTAATATATTTTCTAAACCCGTTTAAGTCTAAGTAAGTAGTTGATGGCTACGCGGTACAAGCAAAGTTCATGATACATAACTTTTTAGTTCATGATATTGGTTCTTAGCTCAGCCAAAAGAAATTTTTCAATCTAATTTTTCAATCTCAATGA